GCACTCACCAGATCCGGGCTGCCTACCATCATTCCCGCCCATCATAGACGAGCTATACGGGTGGGTGATGAGAGGTCCGATCGTCTGGTTAAGCTGTACTTGTCGTGGTTCACTTTGTCGAAGCTGATCGCGTTGGCGAAACCGATCAAACGTTCTACTTTTGAACCTATTACAACTCAGCCACTAGACAATGATCGGATAATGTCGATAGTGACGCAATGAAAGTCGAGATTTATGTCACTAGTTCGACGTTATATGCCCTGGGTCGCCAACCTCCCGGTTTATCAAGGGATGAGTTGGATTCCAACATGGAAGTCTTTGCCTAACAGTGTTAAGCCTAAGCGATACGGACCGCCGTCATGCTTCACAGACGTGGTCTGGGAGATAGTGGCGTACGGTATCGTCACTTCAAATGGGTCATAGCACTGAGCACTTTCTTTCCTCTGGTGCTCTGTGGGTCAAACGCGTCCGCTACGCCTTTGATCCACCTATACCTGGAATGATATAGATTGGTTCGATAGGTGCGTGGGAAGGTATTTACCGGCTCATAGCGCCCTTCCAGAATTTCCTATTCATTTCGGTAGGATTGGAATGGTGGAAGCCGAAACCTAGAAGGATCTTTGCCATAGGCAACTAAGGTTGCTGCGCCCGTACCATGATTGGTTGATGGATATTCTCCGTCGTTTACCGACCGATGGTACGTTTAATCAAGAGGGACCTTTGTCCCGGTTAAAAGGGTTCAGTGATGTTTATAGCTATGATCTGAAGAACGCTACGGATCGGTGGCCGTTAACGTTGTTAATGGCAAGAATGTCCATGTTCTTTGGACCTACCTTGGCGAGTTCCGTTGTCCAGACTACATGGGTCTCAAACTTTCTCAGTGCTACCCAAGCCGGCAGCTGTCTGCTTTGTAGCTGGGCAACCTCTCGGATACTACTCTTCTTGGCCTTTGTTCACACTATCACATCATATGGTAGTGTGGTTGGCAGCGGAGCGGGTTTATCCCGGTCGCCGGTTTCAGGCCTATGCTGTATTAGGTGATGACATTGTTATCGCCGACAGTAGGGTTGCTTCTGAGTATGCGAGTGTGTTAGCGGATTTGGGAGTCACTATTTCTCACCAAAAGTCCTTGATCTCTAACACAGGGGTCTTTGAGTTCGCTAAGAGATTCTTTGTGCGAGGGGGTACTGTAGATTTCTCTCAAGTATCAGTTCGAGCATTGAGAATGTCCAGATGGACTCTGGGATTAGCTCTCCTTCGTGACAAGTACTCAATTAAGAAAGAAAGTGTACTTGCTCGTTCGGACTCTTAGTTCGCTTCCGCATCGGCGTTCTCGCAGATGGGAACGCTTGTTTGTGGTCTTGGGAAAACCTGGCCGTGGTTCTCCACTCCCATTAGAGTTTTGGTTGGGGCGGGGCAGCCCCCTCAATCCGTCACGTCGAAGGGTCTGATAGTGGACTACGTCCGACGAGAGTGAAAGCCAAAGGAGCTGAAGTGACCTCCTGAGGATCTCACCTTTGATGGGGAAGTGGAAATGTTAGAGCGTACTCTTATCCGTAATTGGGTAAAGTTATGGCTTGATCATTTACATTGGTACCACACGGTAGCTTCACAACCAGATGTGCGACTTCAGGATCTTTTTGAGGGTCCGGTTGTTGAAACGTCCTGGAAGCGTCGAAATGACAAGTCTCTTACGAAGTCTTTGTGAAAATCACCAGACTCTTTCTCCCCAGGCTATTCTAGTTCAGGCAAGCTATTGATTCCATTCCCGAACTAACACTGTATCCCATTCCGGGAGGCAAGCTATTGACTCCATTCCTGATAACCCCCGGCTTCACCCCCGGCCATTGGTGAAGCCGGGTGATGAAGGCAACGAATCTATCGATCCTCCCACCTATCGATCGGAAATATTGCCATCCTACCCATTGATTCTCGTGAGGCAACCCGGAATTTCTGCCCGCATCTGAACCCGTTTAATATATGCATCTGAATTCCGATTTCGCTACACAAATTCAACATATGGATCTCGAAGTCCTCACATAGCACTTTACCTATGAACAGGCACTGCATCTGGGACATCCGGAACGGAATCACGATCACTTCTCGTAACTGCATGACGCTTGTGGTAATAAACAACTGGATCAGCACTGGTGTGACTTCCATCGCCGCTACTTATACCGAAAAAAAAACTAGCTTTGGGTACTGCGGAAATCACCTCTGTTCTTTCCACCTCCGCTTCCGGTTCAGATGCAAGAAGATGTCTGTTGGGTACTGGTACTACTGGATAAACTACTACCTACCGGGGATAACCACTACCTAGGGTAGCTTTCTCTACCTATGGACGTGGCGCTTTCTCGACCTACGGAAGAGCGTGGATAGAGTAGTCATTATCTCAATCATTTCTGGGGGCTACTAAAGATGTAGTGGAAGAGGTCGGAATTACCCATTTCTAGATCCTCCAGACCGCCATTGCGATAGTAGCCACCATCCTTTTCGTTGGTCTACTTCTGATTGAAAGCTGCAACTATGGGGGGACCGACATAAGCAAGAGCTGGTGGATCACGGCTACCTAGCATCATGGCTACCAGCACCACCAGCATCAGTAGTTCCAGTAGCTGTTTCGGATCGAGATGCAGTACCTGTTCAATAGCTCACGCCCGGGTCGATATCCGTAAAACATCTCATATCCAACTGTTCAAGGCGCATATATAAGATCCCGCGTGCGCTAATTGACCCAACATTGATCAATGGCAGAATCAACGGGATATAAAAGGAGAGGCGGAGCCAGAGCCATTTCTCCGGGCTCCTTGAATCTAGTTGTAAGGCTGGAGAAAGGCCCTCCGATCTTTACGGAACTGATGGAACTGCATCTCTAACTGCTTGTGCTGCTTCAATAGATACATCTGAGAGCTGGGTCTGCTGCCGGGAGACGCATAAACCTCGAATCCTGCCGGAATGAATAGGTATAGGGGCTATTTGTTCTCGAATCGGAAGGGGTGGGGCGTCCATGCACTGGAGGTCGGAATCACGCTTACGAACGTCGGGATCTCGCTCCCTATGGCTACTGCTATTGGTGCTTCTGCCAGATCGAGACTCCCCACTCCTCCCCTTTCATTCAATTCCTTTGATCGAAGGTATAAGTGATCGGTTCATCTTGCTCGCCCACGAAGATAGGCATAGGAGAAAGAGATATGAGGTGCAATAGGGGGAGATGATAAGAGGACTGGCTCCACTCATCGCCTTACTAAATAGGGCTATGGGAATAAGAGCATACTAGCCCAAGGGCTGCCTTCGAATCGAGGGATGAGAGATCAAATGGAGGATTTATTCGCCTAGAGAGGGAATTGATGACGGAGGAAGAGAGGTACCGATTTCAAGAGCTGAACAAATCTCTCTTTCACGATTGAGGCTGGAGGAATGCCCGATCCGATAAGATGAGTCTCTTCGATCCTGCCTATTCATTCTATAGGGCTCGTGCAACTAGTGGAATAAATGGTTGTTGGTGAGGGCACATCCCGAAGTCAAGCGTAGGGCAGATAGAAGCCCGAGCGAAGACTTCCTTTACTACAAAGAGTGGAGCAAGCTTGGGAGTACGGGTGTCACTCACCCCCCCAAATGGAGGGCACCGTTTGGGGGGGCAGGGGGGGTGCAAGGGAAGAGCCTCCCCGGCGACTGAGGGGATAGGGCGAGCACAGGCTCCGGTGTATAAAATCAATCCCTTTCCGATTGTACCCCTCGTTGAATTGAATGCGTTAGGTCTGTGAGTCTCCTCCTGAGGGTAGAGCCCCCGGCGCCTGAGGTATTGGTGTGGAAGCTTGGTCGATCCCTTGCTGTTTCTCAATGCTATCAACAACCGATTCTCCGATTTGTTGATCGGTTGTTTTATGAAGGGATTTCTTTCTTGTAACAACCGATTCTCCGAAAGGAACATCTTTTCTTATCCACTGGGCAAGGGCCTACGACATAAGGCTCCTCCTACAAACCTATTGACCTATTCACCTCCGTAAGATATGGACCTATGGACCTATGAACCTATTGACCTCCGAACCTAAGGAATAGAGTTCCGCATCGGGAAGCCTCCTACTCATTGGAAAGCTCCCTTCCCTCCAGGTTCGGCATGTTCGGACTATTCGGCCTTGTTCACCACTTGGTCGGAACGTCGTTCGGTCGGGTTCTAAGGTTCCGCATTCTTCGGCAGAGACATATTCGGCATGGTCCGTAGCTACATCTTCCGCACTTGGGCCGCCCACTTGTTACGCTTTCGTCGGGAGAATGTTCCGTAGAGCCATTGTTCGGAACGGGATGGTCGGGCTTTAGACTCCTCAGCGTGAATAGAGTCTCCGCATCGGGAAGCCTACTCCTCGGGCTGTTCGGTCTATCCATAGTTCGGGCTGTTCGGTACTTTATATGCTTGCCGCGGATAAAGACGACTTTCCTATTCGCTTGCCTGCGCGCCTCTACTCATGCGGGACCTCCCTCCGAGAATGGAAGTGCCGCCGCCTCATGTGGCTTACTGGCTCATGTGGCTTACCGGCTTGCCTCGAGAATGGACTAGTTGAAGTGAGGCTTCGCTAGCATCGGGATTGACGAGCTTGCCTGGCATTCAGGTATTTCATCCAGTCTTGCGTTATTAGCATTGACTCTTGCGAAGAAAGAACCTCAGAAACGGAATCCCATTTCTTTCCTCACTCAAAAAGACTCACCAACCGGCCGATCGCTTCGCTTGTCCCATACCGGAAGTTTTGACCTACCCAACTGGGACTTTCCGGGCATAAAACGTTAAGGTGCTCCTCCGCATGGTTAAGCCTACTCCTCAATAAACATCTCATCCACTGAGGATCCTACTCCTCGTCTTCCTCCATGAGGCTACTACTCGACTCGGTATATTCGTACTGTTCGGACTAAACTGGATCTACTCATGCTGGACCGACTGTGCAATACCAACAATGGAGCACGCCGCCCGTCTCTACTCAGGAGGACTGACCGACCTACTGACCTCAAGACTCAGGGCGTCACTCAATGGCTATGGCTCTCCTCATGCTTGCCCTGTTATGCTGACCTTTGATCGCTGACGCGTATAAATTAGTAAAGGTAAAGACTACTTACTGCTCAAGCTGCTCAAGCTAGAGAAGCTGTAGGACTGGAAAGACTTTCTCTATCTCATCCTATACCTCCCTTGCCTGAAAGCTTAGCTGCCCTATGACTACGGACTGGCCGACTTCTACTCTTTCAAGCGGCTGTCTCTGGGGAATAGAGATGATTGAAGGAGGGATCGGGTACGATACGCAAGCAACAAAAAAGTCTTTATGGCTCACTCGTCTAGCCCGATTCACGGGATGACAAGCCAGCCGACCAACCCTTAGGAGTGAGCTCCGACTTCTTTATTTCGCCACTCCCGCTTCGACGACGTGCGGGCTGCTTAATTGCATTACCTCTATTCGATTCACCGTGCAAGGGGCTCAACCCGCCTCTGGATGATGAGCCACAGCGAGAGCCGACAATAACCTAATGGATGCCATCTCTGCTGGATAATTCATTCCCCTTTTCTCAATGAAAGGTCCGCCCAGTCGAAAAGACGTAAAGAAATAGGTGAGCGGTTGCCTTACCTAGTAGGGCAGCCGACCGAGGCTCAGACCCTTCCGAATCGGCCGTCCGGGCCTGTCAAGTGACGCCTTCGTAAAAAACTCCACAGGGCCAATGCTTCCTATCGGTGAGGTGGGTTCGAAAGACACAGAGTTGATGAGGAGGCCAGCTAGGCATGGTTCTTTCAATTCCGCATCCGAGTAAGGCATCGATGCATCTAGCTACCTTCCTACACCAAATGTTCCAACAACTACTTCCAATCCCTCTTTCTATTCCAATGCCGGTAGAGGGTGACAGGAGTGGTTCAATGATTCGTTCTGCCGCCCCGCCCCATCTATCTGAATATCGGCCGGAACGGTGAGAAGTAGGAAGACTTTGCTTTGCTTTACTTCATTCTACTGTCAAAGAGGAAGAGAAAATATCCGCCTATTCAACTCACCTACCTACTGGCCAGAACTAGAAGATAGGCTGATCATGAGATATACCTTCCCTCCAGCCATCCCTTCTGTTAGTGGTATCCGGCCTTAAGAGAGATATTCCTACCCTTTCATCCCCTCGGCTTGCATTCCCCACTAGTAAGCTTCTAATTCCCCAAACTGATAGGCTCGGTGCTTGTCCTCCCGCCTCCCCAGTCATAAATCGAGTGAAGTGGCTTTACAGTCTTTCTCATGATCGGGTGGACCCGAGCAGTATACTCTTATCAAGCTTTGGCTGTCTCGATGGGCTGGCTTGGCTTGTGCTCTGGCCCTATTCAAGTAAGCTAGAATCCCCCGAGATGGAGGGGCATAGGCACCCTATTGAGTGATTCTTCTCCGAGTTAGTCCAATTGGTTGCGGTCGAAAAAAGTCCTATCAATACCCCTCACCGGACATAAAAAGATTGATAGGTGTCATTGTTATTCAACACCATCAGCACAAGCCTGAATCTCCTCCCCGGTCAATCTTACTCAATTTCATTACCTCGCCGTCTAGTCGACGCGACGGTTCCCGTCTAGTCGAATACTGGCCCTCCTGCCATGAACTTCTCAAGGAGAGGTAGGCGGATATTACCTTCTTTGATCGGCACCCGCCTCTAGTTCAACTGATCCCTACTCTTGATTGGCCTGTAGTCCCAAGCACCACGGAAGGTCGAGTCGACTCAAGATCAGTACTCCAGGGCCAGCACCAGAAAGAATTTCTCTTCTTCGATAGGCGGAGCTTCATCGAGCAAGAAATGCATTATTGGTCGACTGAAGATGGGTGCCTCGATTCGACGATTCAAGCAGTCCTTGGGGGAAGAAGAAGTCGCTCTCCCTCCTGCAGCCGATGCGTCTAGTTGACTATCCTTTTATTCCCGCCTACCGGACAAAACTTTCTGGATGATGAACCTAACCTTTCATTTTAAATTTCCCTGGTGGGAAATACTGGTGGCATTTGCTTCCATTCGCCTCTGTTGCCCGGTCGAGAACTCAATTAAGTCGAGATTCCAGCCTTCCTTCCTCGCATCCAACTTCTTCCCTTGCCTTCCCTTCCACTGCGTCTTCGGGCTCGGCGAGGTAAGGTAATAAGTAGGGATTGAAAGGTGCCTTGCTTCCCTGGCTCAACAGGAGAAGCCGGAAATGCACCGGAAACTCACTCCGGCTGGAAGAGATCGGTTGCTAGCAGCTCCCTCCCCAAAAGGTCGTTTGTCCAGGGCAGCGGATAAAGGTCATTAGTGGTTGCTGGTATCGAAGGGAGCTGTCATCGACGATAAGGAATAGACATGGACCGGATTAGCCGCCCTCGCTCGGTGAGCAACTCGAATGGAGGAACCAGCCATAACTCCCACCAATAGAGGAGCTAGTAGTTGTTGTTGTTGGCTCATCCCATCTTCAATGAGAGTGGACTGCCTTGCTAGATTTGCTATTGATCGAAGAAAGAGGCCAACCTATAACCTTTCTTTCGTTGTTCGCCATCCCCCTCACTTCGGGACTCTAACGGAGAAATGGAGTGAGAACTTACATCATTAGAGGAGAGCAGGGAATGGCATGCTAACGAGCTTATCTGCACCTCCGGGGGATGTAGAGTGCATAGGAACTTCGAATATCATCTAGATAGGGGGGCCTTCATCTTCCTATTCTTTGGGACAACAAATGACTTTTTTTTCTGGCCTATCAATAGGAGTTTGACGGCAGGCAGATCTTGGTATTTGGAGAGACAAGGCAGGCGAATCAAGTAAGATGGAACTCCTTTGGATTGAAAGCTCTCCCTTCGTGGCATGTTGTGGTCAGATGCCACTCCTTAAGGAGTGGTGGAAATTCATTGATGTCTTACCTCGAAAAGCATACGAACATACCCCCATCCAGAGTAATGAGTTGCGGAATTGAGGAAGGCCCGAATGAATATCTTTTCTTTTCTGTTCCGAACCGGTTGAACCCGAGGGATTATCGGACATGAGGGGAGGAGGGGATCTCCGTATGGCAGGTGTACTGGACTTATTGGCTTTAAAGGCTTCCCTTGACAGAAGCCCTAGCGTTAAGGAGTTCCCTCGGTTCATCGAGGCAAGGTAAGCATGGGCGAGCTTTGGCGATCCATCGTTGTTTCCCAATCTAATCAACAACCGATTCTCCGATTGAGGGGAAAGCCGCCCCGGCGACTGAGGGGGGGAAGGGAAGTCTTCGGTAAAGAGACACTTCTATCTTCTTTTTCTATTTTTGGTTTGTCTTTTTTGTCTCCTATGTCACTTCCCTGTGTCCTTTGCTTTCTCTAGGTTTCTAGGCTTATCCTTCTTAAATTCGGAAGTAAAAAAATCATCTATAGTCTCTGAAATCTCTATATATACCTGCTGTAATCTCATTTTCTGCAGTGAAATGTTAGTGGAGAAGTTGAGTATTGTTGTTTTTTGTTGTGTTCAAGAGCTCTGCTGTAGCAACTCTGTTTTTTGCATGTAATTCAAGCGCTTTAGTACGGAGGGGAGTCAAATTCTGTTATTTGTTCTTTCATGTTGCTGGTTTTTGACTCTGTTTACCGGTTTGATGTTTCAGTTTAGAAGCTCTTTTGTTTTTCTCTTAAACTAACACCAGCAACAGACCACCATCTTATCTTGAGGGCGCCCACCATCTTCCCACGAAAGTGGGGGTCAAGGCGAGTGGACCAGGGAATAAGGTGAATTGGTCCGGGAGGTGAGTTCCGGCCCTACTTCTTTCTCTGCTTTCTGTATCCGCTCGACTAGTTCCATCGACGTGATTATGGAAACCACTTTTTCACTGAATCGAGCGCTTCCGAGGTCGGTTGGAACACTCTCGACTATTGGTGTTTCGAATCAAACCCGGGTAGATATGCAAAGTTTGCATAGCAGTGTACTTGATGAGTAGGAGTAGACAGATCCGGAGACGTACTTACAGGCTGTTTTCGAAGCCTCGCCTATCGTATGTATCGGCTACGTCTCAGGGATTCTACCTTTAAATGAAATCAAACATGCAGCGGAAAGACTTTGCAAGGAAACCATACATGTTTCACATTGTTCGTGTGAAAGTGAAAAAGCGGTCCTAAAAAAGGAAATCAACCTCTGTTCTGTAACTGTAAGCTGCTATCTTGCAAATCGAAGCAAGCAATGGCTACAGTAAGCTCCCGTGTCTAGCAGACAAGGACAGGGACTTCTATAAAGACGAAGATCGACGTTGTTTGTGATTTGCAAACGCGTCATCCCCGAACAATTTGGCTGTTCTGTGTATGGGAGTTGCAGAGGGAGAAAGGTGAATCTGCTCATGATGCGTGGAAAGTAGGGGAAGAGTCTGATTCAAAACCGTCTGTGATAGATCACGTCGAACTGAAGCACTTAAGAAAGAAGCTGAGAACTGCAGGCTCATTCTGACACGGTTCATAAGGTCACAGCACAGACATGACCCGGTTGCTGCTACTGGTCAGGCTCATCAAATGCAAACATGGCTCGTGGTGGCCGTGGTAGAGGCCGCAACAGAGGAGTTATGCACAGCCTCAAAATCTGACTCCAGGAAGATTTTCGCTTTCCAAAGAAAGAGTTTTGTTTTCCGGAGTAAAGAGTTTAATGCTTGCTTGGCGGGCATGGGCAGCAGAGCTCTCGTGACTAAGCAACAACCCCTAGCATACTTTCGTCGATGAAGCAGAACGAGTTCCATGAACAGTCTGACCTTTAAGGACCAGGGCCTTCTACTAGATAAGGGGATAGGAAACAAGCATGGGAAGCAGTCACTCCCACCAAAACATGGTAGGTAGGCAGGGTAGTCACTCTTAAAGCAATAGCATAGAAAGTGGGAAGCGAAAACAAGCGGAAGCTGGAGCTCCCGGGCAAGCCGCATGGGAAACGACGGTTGAAGGGGTTTTGAGTTCGAGGGAGAGCAAGAGAAGTAGGTGTTCAAGTGGAGCGAAGGTCACTGCGTCGGTCGTCCGACGACAAGAGAAGGAGCTACTGACGCGAGGAAGGAGGGCAGCCCTTCGGGAAAGGGGCCGGGAAGGAAGCGGGTCAGTGCATGAGAAGTAGGTGCATGGGAAGCAGGGCAGGCAGCAGTCCCAAAGGCAAGGGAAAGAGTTCCATCAGTCCCAGTTCCAGTTCCGGAAGCGGTGAGTTTCTCGTAGGACTGTGGCAAGCAAGGGGAAGCAAGGCACAGTCAGTTAAGGATGGGAGCTGCTGCTTAAGTGAGTTGAGCGTTGAACTAAACGTCGATGTTACCCTATGCCCGACGTTCTGAGTGGGCGTAGGCGCACGTTCTCAAAGGTGGATTTTCAAAGTGGATACAACCGTCATTATTGGGGTGGGGAGACGAATGGAAGACGGCGTTCAGCACAAAGGAGGGCCTGTATGAGTGGCTCGTGATGCCGTTCGGTCTCACCAATGCACCGAGTACCTTTATGCGACTGATGAATGAGGTACTGAGACCATACAGGGGTAAATTCCGTATACCTGGATGAGATTTTTCTTTCTAATAGGAGTGAGGAAGACCTAAACCGTCACTTGCGGGAATTGTTGGATGAAGTTGTATGTCAACTTGGAAAAGGGTGAGGCATAATTCTTGGGGAACTCGCATACCAAGGTTTGTAAGATCCCGGGAAGGATTGAAGATGGACCAGTCCAAGCAAGAAAGAGTCAGTGAGGCGGCTATGAAGGCGTAAGGAGGTACGAAGTTTCCATGGGCCAACTTCAACCGTCAGTTTCTACGAAATGTCGAGTGGGATAGCGTCGGGTCTGGCTTTGTACTGGAGGAAGGAGGGGCACAACGTAGCTTCGAGCTACTGAAAAGAGAAGCATTGCACCGCTTGACTTTACCGGATTTTTCAAAGTTCTTTGAGGTGAAGTGTGATGCCTCGGGGAAGGCAATAGGAGCGGTGGAGGGCAGACCAGTGGCGTTTTACAGTGAGAAGTTGGACGACGCCAAGCAAAATGACTCCACGTATGATCAAGAACTGTACTCAATGGTGAGAGCACTGATACATTGGAGACACTATCTATTGCCAAAGGATTCGTAGTGTACCCCTTACTATAAAGCCCATCAAGCACTGAGGTTCTTACAGTCTAAAGAGAAGTTGAACGCGAAACCGCACTAAGGACTCTGACGGGCCTTATATACGACTAAGGACTCTGACGGGCCCCTTAATATAATAAAGAAGGGGGGCCAAAAAGCCGGTTATTATCGCGCGATAGGGGCAATGTCAAATGTAGCCGTAGCGCGTGAGACGCGCGGGACTTATTCATCAGCTCACGTTTTTTGGCGGGCAAAATCAAATGGATAAAACAACACCTCCTTGCTTGCCTTCAGATGCCCTCTCTCTGTCTTTCGTTAGCTTCTTTTCTTTTCTGTCTTGTCTGGCTTTTCTTGTTTCGCTGAGCTCGCTTGTTTGTCTTTCGGAGTGCTGAGCTCACTCCCTTGTTTTCTTCTTCTTTTTTTAGTGGTCAACTCGCTAACACTTACTTAGATTATAGTAGTTCGCCCTCTCTCTAATAAGGCAGGTAGTTCCTATGTTTATTGCATTTATATCGCAGTCTGTTCCATTCTCTTCCTTCTCTTTCTGTGCTCGCCCCCGAGAAGTCTCTTTTGTGTTGTTCGCTTGTATTCCGTAAGTCAAGTCAACGAAGACTCCCCTCGCACGTGTACTTATCGCTTCGCTTTATTCAATAAAAAAGGGGGCAGCGGCCTTTCTTCAGGAAGGAAGGCTAAGGGAAAAAAGGCTCAGCCTAAAGCCATAAAGGAAAGAAAAGGTCAGTGCCTGGTTGCAGGCCGCGCATAAAGGAAGCTCCTATGTTCCCACGCGTGTACTTACCACTTGCGGTCTTTTAGGGAAGACTACCTAACATACCTTTTTTATAGAGGAGCTGTTAATATTCGAAATAGGTCTATCTGGAATCTTTCTATTATAGATAGCCTCTCCCGATGCTTAAGCCCCCCTTTACATAACAAAAGTCAGGATACAACAACATACAGCTACTGGTATTTATCCTTATACATACTTTTTCGGGAGAGGGGAAAAGGACCTGCTGGGCCTTCTCCCCCTTCGTCACCCTTCGTTGCTTTAAGCTTAGAACACCCAGTGCCAGAAGATTGAATTCGATTTAGAAATGGGAGTGGAGTTCTAGTTCGATTTCTTTTAGCTTTTCCTTTATTTAAGTAGTAACCAGGACATACCTAAAAACCGGGACCACTAAGTACTGGCCTGCCCAACATACTGTCTGCGATGAGCATCTTCCCCCACCCACGGAAGCACAAAGACCCCCTTTCCCCGAAGATTCCAATCCCTGGAGTCCCGAACTCTCCTCTCCTTCTTCCCGAGCTTATACAGCAGGAACCAGGTTTCCGGAACTCGGGGGGCATCCTTTGTGACTGACTTGTACATGTACATAGTTTCTTCGTAGTAGCTCACTGTCTCCTAAGAACGAGTAGAGAAGGATGGATCTATTTTCCATTTTTACCCATCCTGATCTATGTAATTATCATCATAGATTTAATATGACGTCTGCTTTCTAATTTCTGCGCCCGGACCGGAAGTATAGCCAGATCACGAACGACTAATCGCGTATATAAATTATATAGGACCGGGGTTTATGAACAACACATTATTGAATTAGATCACAGCAATAGGTCTCTTCTTCTACAACTGCTGAATGTACATACAGCAACTGTTTCTATATGATACACCTAATTGTGAGGATCAGATTGCATACATAAGAGGTGCCTGATGGTCTATACTACACGGGATCGTCACATGCTATATCTTCAGAGTACTATTCCTACTCCTACAAATCCACAATTGCGATGGAATCGCATCTGGAATATCCAATGTGGGCCAAGGATCGACGTCATTTGATTGGTTGTGTCTCAATCGGAAACTTCTCACCGGTGATAGACTGAAACGAATGGGGATACATGGCAAATTCGTCCAATGTGCAATCGGGCAGAAGATACATATCTGTATAGATTCTTTGAATGCCCAACTACACAATGGATATGGAATTCTGCAACCTTCCCGGTAATAATCCAATGGAACTTGCTGTTACCAGATCCAATTGCATGGATAGACAGAGTATGGCTATTATATAAGGGTACAAAGAAATTGGGGGACATCAGCGATCAAATGGCTACTGCAAGCTATACCAAAAAGGAGACTGTTTCCTATATGGAAATCTCTCAATTATGCGATGAAGGTCTTCCCGGGGAAATTTTTGTTCGAATACCACCATTGATACAACAGAATTTTCCCAGAAAACTGACGGTCTCTACCCTACTACACATTTTCAGTTGAAGCTCGACATTTTTTTTTTTGCACAATACATAAAGGAGACACATTCGATCAAGTGAGGATTCAACAGCAGAAGACCGGTGGAAGATGATTATGACGGAGCCAGCAGTGGGGGACGGTTTTTGTTATGTGCTTAAGGCATTAGATGGGCATTAGCAGAAGGGTAAGTTCATATAGGTCTCAATACCTACAATACAGCGGAGCTGAAGGCCCTGCTGCTCGGTCTCCAATGTGCAAAAGAAATTGGCATAACAAATAAATATGGAAGGGGACAAGGAATTTCCGGCCCTGCCAAAAAACCTGATCCAAGCAAGACTTCTTACATCCAGTAGCTGATTCGACGATTCTATGGCGTCCCAAACACGCGACGAATGAATGGGATCTTGCTAAAGACGCAGCGGGTCAGGCAACACGGGGTCTGGCTATACACCATAATCATAATGGCGACTGAAAATCGTAACATAAAGAACCCCTCTCGATCCTCTGGAGTTAATTATGACAGGGTAAGCACCTTATTGAAGGCCGCTTACGTTAAAAATCCACTTGGAAACCAGGTATTACCATTAATTTGCCGATGAACATCATTAAAGGATATCATCATCAATCTCTGCGGATGGGTTAAGCCATTACTGTATCATGATGAGCAGGCTTTCTTCCTTGTATAGAGACTGGTGAAAATAACATCGTATAAGACGGGAAGGAATGAAGTTTAGGATAGGACTTTTTTTTACTGTTAGTGAATGGCCTTCCCAGATTTTGAAATTGGATCAAAGAGGGATTTTGAAACAAAGCAAATTCTCTATCGATGTCCTCCTCAGGCGGTCCATCTGGTGATCATCGACGCATCGGCTCAAACGCCAGGCTTCCCGTAGGTCTCGTCGCTCCAGAACAATGGACTTTCAACTCAAAGCATTCATGCAAGAAATGGTGCAAGAATTGGATCGGATAGAGGATGAACTTGCAGAATTGATTGCCAACATGAACACAGAACTGTTTCGACTGAAACAGATGAGTGAAAGAATGGTCAGCCACACCTTTACGGCGGAATTTCTCCAACAGCGTAATCTCTCAAGGCAGAATTGGAGTCCTTCCTTCGGGGCATGCCGGACTTCCCAATCTCAGTTTACACCTGGTTACTCAGTTTCATTTACAGTCCTTTATGTCGGGTCTTTCCACTCAGGTTTAGTCGGTTATAGCTAGAATGACTATAGTTTCTGTAAATAGGATGCTAAAGGACTTTGATAATGAGTATATGTAAATCCTTCACTTCAGGACATGCTTTCTGAAGCCTCTTTTGTGGTAACACCTTTCGAATGGTAACATGTAACAAAGACGGTATACTGGTACGTCTGGATGTAATACGCAGGCAATAGCTATGTACAGGTAGCTGCTTAGGAAACGTTTGTATGCTGCTTTATTTCACTTGAATCTTCTTTTTGTGTTGTGACAAAAAGATTGGAAGCCGGCTCTATACACTGCCTCCGAAGAACCGGGTGGTGGGGACGGACAACCGTACGGTAAAAGGCGAGGGAGGTCATCACGCTGGCATGGGATGGAAGGAAAGTGGGATCGATCGGCCCTATCGCTATTCAACCGTCTATCGAGCCCGGGTGGCCTTGCTGAAGAGAGGGGTCGGCACATTCAATTACCGCTTCTCTCCCATTCCGGAAAAGGAGGGGCGAGAGATCGGAATAGCTGTGGTGGACTGTCTCTCGATCGATCGGGGAAAGGAACAGAAGCAATTGAAGGGAGAACTTCTCTATACAGCTTTATTCGTGGGAAGGCGGGTCATATCCCCGGCAGTTGCAGCTTCATCAGGCAGGAGGTCTCTTTTGGCTGGACGATGAGAAGACTATCGGGATCTAGGATTCGCTGGGTGCCTGCCCCGAGCGAACGACGGGCAGGAGTTGCTGTATTTGCCCACCGCTACCCGGAGCCCCGCTGCTTTCGTCGAGGGGAAGGCATCTCTCTGGAGGGATACATCTCATTGCCGGTCTAGAAAGAGAAGTTGTCAATAAGGGGATTCTCAATCTTTCGCTTGTCTTGCCCAGCCGCTCGAGCCTTAACTCACCTCTCGACACATCTCTATCCGTGGTGCCGTCCTCTGAATCCTTTCTCTCTTCGTCAGGTTGAGCGAACAATGAGGCAGTAGGAGGGCGGTTCCTTCCTCTAGTCCCCTCTGACCCCCCGAAGGGGCTATTCCTTATAAGCCTCCCATTCCGAGGTAATGACATATCCGGGCAGGCCCAGGCTTCTCTCTCGTAGGGGATTCGACGATCTCTCCTTTTGGGAGTCAGCAGAAGCCCCTCCTAATAGATAGGGGCAGCATCAGAGGTGCGAGGAGGATTTTCGAGCAGGTCACTGAACTTCTATCGCTATTGATTCGGCAGGTCATTCGTTGATTCCTCCCTGGTTGAAAAGAAAAATGAGTGAGTCTAGCTACTTCGACTGGCGAGGGGCATTCGATTCGAATATTTCCTACTGATTCGGCCGGTCGGGGACACATCAGGGACAGGTGGAAGCAGAGGCAGCTTCAGGATCAGAGGTGGGGGATCCATCCGAGTGAGATATCTCTCTACGGGCGGCGTTGATCCTAAGCCGAGGGGCGAGGCAGGAGGTTTTTTTGGTTGGTACTTATCCGGCGAATCATCCACTTTGATAGGGCCGGCGAGGTCTCGGCTGTCTCCGGTTGATCGACAACAGGTACTCTCCCACTTCCTGAACCGATTGACTTCTCTTTCCGGTCAGGTCGAGACACTGCTTCCGAATCCATTGATTCCCAATCCGTAGCTGCTGCGCCATAGTTGATCCCAGTCGCCTTGTCCTTGGCCCCCTCCTCCTGACCGGCAGCATCTCCGACCATTCATTAAAACATCTCGAGAAGGAGGGTTTTACGACAAATCGTCGACCTAATGCATTCAATACGAATCTTTCTGATCCTTTCCCTGGTGGTGTTCGAAAGCATTAGCTGCTAGGCCCAGGAAGGCTTCTTCAGTCAGGTGGGGCAGATCGAGTCATCCCTAAATTGTGAAAGTCTTCGGATCGAATGTAGGGGTTGAGTCAACTACTTTATTTCATGCCCATCCCACTCCGGAAGTGAGGGGATCGGAGCGAACAACACTTGAATCTCTAGGCTAGGGTCATGAGAGGCAGGAGGAGATCTTCTCTCTCTCTCTTAGTTCCGATTCGATCGAATGAAAAGAAGCCTCAAAACAAAAGCAGGGAGTCAAGAAAAGTTCTTCTAGCCGTCACTAGATAGGGGCTACCTCCGAACTCTTAGCTGCTACTGATCCTGACTGGCCAACCTCTCCGATCGAGTCGAGACCAGCAAGCAGCAAGCAGCTGAAAAACGCTTATGACTATCTATTAAAAGAAAAGGCCAACGCGCGTTTTACTAATAGGCTTTTCAGCCAGCAAGCAACGGCTGCTTCAAAGCCAGCAAGCACTTGGGCGGAGTAAAGTCAAGCCTATTAGTAAAACGCGCTAGCGCGCTCATACGTTTTGAAGCTGGGTCAGGTCTGGTTGTTATCAGCAGGTGTTGTTTTGATCGGTTAATCATTTCATAAGGCGTGAACGTAAGTGAATGAATTCCACTGCAATTACAATCCAATGCTTTTGTGTCGTGTTCTATCTCGCTCGACAATAGCGATTTTGTGTTTAGTTCCTGCTTTGAGTCAAAAAATACTGGACTTCCTGCTCTGACGAGTCCGTCCTTCAACAAGAAACTTCCTGGCCGGAGTTTCGAGATATTCTTTGGCTATTTTAGGAAGATTGGCTAAAAATGGGTTGGTTTCTAGGAAGCGGCCCGTCAGGCTTTCGAGTTGGAACAAGAAGCAAGCAGAACCAGAACCGGAAAGACCTTTTCGAGTCCGGCCGAACACCAGCCGTCAAGCTGTTCGTGTTTTGAGTTCCAGGTCTTTTTTTTGACTCTTTCAAACCACAGCCGAAACCTGTTTCTAGTTTCAAGGCTCTGTGAAAGAATTCAGATTTTGTTCATTCGATGATTCGGGAAGACCCGGGATTACAAATAGTTAGGCCTAATTGAGGCCATACAAGGAATGTAGTACAGGCCATTCTTGGCAACTGTACATACAGTAGTACAAGCCATACATGGCAACTATAGTACAATACAATTCAATGAAAGAATGACTCAAAATACAAGCACATGCATATTCATACTCCCCGGAGAGTAGAGATCAATCATCGAGAGCTTGCTAGTGAAGAATGAGTGCTTCTGTCGACAGAGGGCTTTTGTGAAGAAAAAGCGACTTGTTCATCAGTAGAAATGTGTGAATCAAGTATAAAACCACACTTCTTTTTCCCGAATTCAGTGGCAGTCATATCTATATGCTTGGTTCTTTCATTAAAAACAGGATTTGCAGCTATATTTTTTGCGACAAACAAAATCGGAGATGATAAGGATGAGATCAGACATAAGAGACTTTATCCACGTGACCTCGCTTGCTGTTGAGGCCATAGCTCTTTATTCTGCTTCTGTACTCGATCTTGAGACAGTAGCTTGTTTCTGACTTTTCTAAGAGATAAGACTGTGACCTAAGAAGACACAGAATCCCGATGTATACTTTCGGTCATCTGAACATCCGGCCGCGTCTGAATAACACGATAGCTCCGGATGTTGACATGAATGAGGATTCCTTTACCTGGAGAAAGCCCTCCTCCCTCAGTATCCTGTATGCTGCATCTGACGTGAGGTTTCCTCGGTTTCTGCATGAACTGACTAACAATACCAACAGCATAGGCTATGTATGTCAGGTCTTGTCATAGTCAGGTAGATTAGACTTCCGACTAATCGTCTATACATGGAAGGATCCTCCTGCAGTTCTCCTTCATCAATTGAGAACTTATGATTCCGGAGTCTCAGCTGGTTTGCAAGCAGTTAGACCAGTTCGAGAGAGAAGGTCTATTGCATATTTGCATTGAGATAGGACTATACCGACTGAGATACCTCACAAGGAAATACTGGAGTCTGCCAAGGTCTTTCATGTCGAATAGACTTGTAGATGAGATTGAAGACCTTTATTGAAAGGCTTTCTGATCATATCAGGTAATTACAATATAATTTACATAAAAACAGAGAACAGCGAGACCTGATGCGGATTGCTTGACAAACAAGGAGTAGTCATTTAGACTTCTCTTCAATCCCATCTTTTCTACAGCCGTGCTGAACCGATCGAACTCAAACGTCGGCGCTTGCTTTAAGCCATATCCATTTCTGTCATTTGCAGACGGTTTCTTTGGGTCTGAGAATCCTGGAGGAAGCTCCATGTATAGCTCCATAATAAAAAACTGCCATGAATTACACACACGCAAGTAGTGGCTCGGCTAGAGGACTACAGAAGCCGGAGCCTATGCACTACCGAAGAATGGACCTGATAGAATCAATCGATTGCATAAGATATGCCAAAACCACTTACTGGTCTTTCCGAACAGCATAAAGAAAAAAAAAGAAGTCAACAAGTAGACTCGGAAAGAAAAGAGATAGTGAAACCCTCTCCTTAAACAGTCGAGTGTCCTACCTAATTCAATGATTAGAATAATGGAGAAGGGAGAGGTCTTCCAAAAAACCTATACTCCCACTTCTCCGAGTGAGATTTCGCAACAAGGGTGGGCCATAAAGTAAAGAAGAGTGAGCGCTCACTCTTTCTTTATGGGGAGAACCGCATCTATTCAAAGGAAATGTTTCGGCCTGCAGGAGAGGCATCTGGCTTTCTTACTGACTTTCCTACTGACTGAATCAGTTGAAGGAGGTTTCTACAGGAAGAGTTGCGACTCAGCGTCGGGGCGGGCGGGGGTTCATGACGAGTGGGCATGAACTGTAACCAAACAAACAAAAGTGAGCCAACCACGAATTCCTGAACCGTAAAGGGAACCACCCTGTAAAGTAAAGAGCCTCGCCTAAAGGACCGGACCCAATCGTCGGAGCTGAGAACAAGATCGAAAGCGCTACTTCTGCATGAAAGTGGTCAGGTCGCTTAGGTCCGGAAGAGATAGGAGTGGCTACAGTGGTTGCTCGAAATCTGTCAAATACGAGCCCTCTAACTTCTTTCTCTATTCAATCCACGGCCTACCTCGATACACCTGTGTCACAACGGCTGATCTTTTGAGTGAGTTGTGGAAGCCGGAGCATTGGTCAAGAGAGAGAAAGAAGAGGAACTAAAGATCGAGAAAGTCACATTAGCTACACCAGACCAGACACACCTTTTTTGGTTCTCCTATTTCTTGACTGACCGGATCAGTCACCCCTCACCCAACTAAGAAATTTCTGAGCAGTTCCCCTCACCTCACCTATAAAGAAAGGGGCAGAGGCAGAGCTAACCCTTTCATTTAACCCGCTCCTAGTAGGAGAACATAGTACTAGGACTTACTAGATTAAACACCGGTAATTGATTGGTGAAGGGTGAAGAGAGTATTGACGCCTTAGGTAGCTGCTATCTATCGGATCTTTTCTAAGAGGTTAGGTGGTTGAGTCGAAGCGGAGAAGGAGACTAAGTCATCGGTCGTGCCGGGATTGATTTCCTACTTCCAGCTGAATGAGGGCCACACAGCCGTCAACCCGGCTGGAAGTGCTTTCTTTAGCCTAATGGCTCCTGGTCTTTCGTTCGCTATTCGAATGTCTGGACCAGTAGAAATGTACGAAAGGTGGTCTTGTCCTTTCCTTTCCAACTAGTAGCT